AGAACGAGGTTTTATAATAGAATACGGAAAGATAAAATGTAGAACGTAAAAAAGAAAAGATAATAGAAATTACTAACCCAGTTGGACCAAAAGAAATATTTTCTTTTTTCGAGTGATTGCGTGATAACTTTTTTCTTCTCATTCATTCAAGATATTAAGTGAATGAACCTATTCCGGAATCTAATGAGTTAAAATGAAAGTAATCTTTTTTATAAGGTTTACGTTGGCTCTAAAATATAAATAGGATTCGAGACAATAAAAAAGTTTTCTTTTATTCTTCCAGAATGTAATCATTTTAAAAATTAAAAAGGTTTAATTTTTGAGTGAAGTTACACGGCCCAATTTTATTAGTTTATATAAGTTTTCCCCCAAGAGTTGCTCAATGAATCGGTTGATTGGAATCGCGGGATGGGTAGATGTGGTAAATGATGAATCAATTTGTTTTTATACGCCTGTCACTTTATCTTTGTTAGTACCGTGTATAATGATAGATTAATCAATTGAATATCCCCTATTTTTTGAAAAAGGAAACTTAGGTAAGTGCTTTTTTAGAAACATATATGTACAAAAAGAACATATTTCATTTAGCTCCTTCATGCCTACTATAACTAGTTATTTTGGTTTTCTACTAGCGGCTTTAACGGTAACCTCAGCTCTATTTATTGGTCTGAGCAAGATACGACTTATCTGAAATTAGTATTTGAAATGCACAATTCATAAAAATAAATCTTTCGATAGGATTCTGTATAAATTGCAAATTCTTGGTCATTGAGATTCATGGTAATTCAGATTAATATTTAGGTATAGATATTACCTCCTTTTTCTCCTTTCAAATAAATTGCAATGATTGAAGTTTTTCTATTTGGAATCGTGTTAGGTCTAATTCCTGTTACTTTGGCTGGATTATTCGTAACTGCATATTTACAATATAGGCGTGGTGATCAATCGGACCTTTGATTAATTACTATCGCTTTTTTTGATTGACCTCCTACTTTCTTTAATACAAAGGAGGTCAAATTCAGATTGCGGTTCAAGTTAGTGAAGCTCTTTCAGTCTAATTTGGTCTAAGAAAAATAAGGATGAAATCACGCTCTGTAGGATTTGAACCTACGACATCGGGTTTTGGAGACCCGCGTTCTACCGAACTGAACTAAGAGCGCTTTCTTATCAGAAAAGAGAAGACTGTAAAGACACTTTTTTAACCCCAGTTTAATGATAATGAACGATTATATAATATATTATATATATATATTATTGGATATTGGAATCGATCTTAATTAATCCCTCGTTACTGCTCAACGAAGAAGTAATAGGTAGGGATGACAGGATTTGAACCTGTGACATTTTGTACCCAAAACAAACGCGCTACCAAGCTGCGCTACATCCCTCCAATTGGTCTACAGTGTCATTGTATAGAATTCCTGTTTTGTTTTCCACATCGTTATTTCCTCCATTGATATATACAATTTATATGGGCATTTCGTCTTTTTGGTCCCATTTAACATATAATAATAGTAAAAGAAAAGTCTTATATACGTATGAAATACGGAACGGAACCTGTCGTAAAAATAAATGAGTAGTTTTCGGGAATGCTCGGGAAGAGAGGAACGTTTTTTTATGTTTTAAGAAAAAATTTTATTTACTGGATAGTTGTACATTTTAATTTGAATTAGGGATTCCGTGTACAAGGTTCTTAACTGCATATGCATCTGATCATTTATGTATTACCATTTTAGATTACAATAAAAGAAGGAAGGAGATTTTTCAATGCGAGATCTAAAAACATATCTTTCCGTGGCACCGGTATTAAGTACTCTATGGTTCGGGTCTTTAGCAGGTCTATTGATAGAGATTAATCGTTTTTTCCCAGATGCATTGACATTCCCCTTTTTTTGATTCTAGTTATTGATACGGTACCAAATAACGGAGATTCGAGATACAATTAAATATTTGTGACTAATCCTTTGCCCCCTAAGGAAAAAGAGAATTTTCTCTTTTTCCTTTTAGAATAAGAGGGAGGAAAGAGAAAAAAAGAAAAGGTGTATTCAACAGCTTCGAGACTTGGGTTCAAGTTTGAATTAAATAAATTATTCAATTCAAAAATTAACTAGGGATGGAGGTAGAATAAACAAGGTGGGGCCTAGATCTAGGACAAGACTCTTATACAAGGTACTTAAATGTAAATGAAATACTGTGATTTGAATTTGAAATAAAGTTTAGAAATTTTTTTAGTATATTGATTGCAGCGAAAGTTTTCATAATTGGATTTCAAGTTAATAACTTCTATTTATCCTTCCTTCCTTCTTCTTCGTTTCGGATCGAAAATAGAAGAGTTGAGTAAATGAAAAATCCAAAGGGGGTTCATGGCCAAGGGAAAAGATGTCCGAATAACGGTTATTTTGGAATGTACCGGTTGTGTTCGAAACGGTGTTAATAAGGTAGCAACGGGTATTTCCAGATATATTACTGAAAAGAATCGTCACAACACGCCTAATCGATTGGAATTGAGAAAATTCTGTCCATTTTGTTACAAACATATGATTCATGGGGAGATAAAGAAATAGATCGAATCGAGCACTTGTATGTAACCCTTCCAAGGAAGGGTAAAAATGACATTTCTATATAGAACATAGTTAAATATTCTATATATAACATAATTAAATATAAACAAACCAAATCCTATTTATTCTAATTCATTTTAGATCCGACCGAAATAGGATTTTCGGGATAAGGAATAAACTAAACAAACCATGGATAAATCCAAGCGGCCTTTTCTTAAATCCAAGCGATCTTTTCGTAGGCGTTTGCCCCCGATTCAATCGGGGGATCGAATTGATTATAGAAACATGAGTTTAATTAGTCGATTTATTAGCGAACAAGGAAAAATATTATCTAGACGGGTGAATAGATTGACCTTGAAACAACAACGATTAATTACTATTGCTATAAAACAAGCTCGTATTTTATCTTTGTTACCTTTTCTTAATAATGAGAAACAGTTTGAAAGAACCGAGTCGACCACCAGAACTGCGGGTCTTCGAGCCAGAAATAAATAGGCTTACTCTTTCTTCACTTGACTAAAAAAAAGTAAAATCCGAACTCAAACGCAGATTGATGTTTTGTTCGAAAAATATGAAAAATATGGATTGAATTATCGTGTCGTAAGAAAAAAAAGAATCGGGCAAGAATAAAGATTTTTTTGAGTGTGTTCGTTCAGTTTTACTTTTACTATTTTTTTATCATATTTATTTTGACTTTACCCTCCCGGAGTTCATTCTCCGGGGAACTCCGTTTAAATTATTCCGGTGGATTCTTTCCAATCTACTTCTTTTATGATCTCATTGGAAATCATATAAAGACAATTTTTATTTGATATAGCTATTTGTGCAAGTATTTTACGATTAAGAAGCACCTGTTTCTTATATAGGTCGTGTATTAATCTACTATAACTATAGGATACCCCTATTTCACGAATTACTGCGTTTATTCGAGTGATCCACAAACGGCGAAAATTTATCTTTTGCTTATCCCTATCCCGATGCGACGAAACCAAAGCTCTTATTTTCTGTTGAGTAATTGTTCGAGTAAGTCTTGAATGAGCTCCTCGAAAGCTTGATGCAAATAAACGAATTTTTGTTCTACGTCTCCGAGCTATATTTCCCCGTCTAATTCTGGTCATTGAATAAATGAAACTTTGACGAATAACTAATAGATTTCCTTCCTTTCAGTTATTCTTTTTCCCTTTCCTAGTCTATTAATAACAAAGCTTTTTTCCAATGTATAAACTAAAAATTCCAATGACTTTGGCTACTATAACCTTCCCGACCGCTATTTTTCTTTTTTCTAGACATTTCACTTCGAAATAAGAAATTTAATTTTACTAGGTATCAAAATATAATAAATAAAAAATATAAATGGATAAAGAAATAGTGGCTTCCTTCGTTTATATGGTTACTTCTTAAACGGTGAGGTTTTCTCTATACACCGGAGCCTTTACTTCATTTAATCAATGTTATTGGTAACTTGTATAGTTCACATTCTTTGGCTCTACCCATGAATTATCCAGTAATAGGTCTTTCACGATTAGATCTACTTACACAGTAACGGTATTTAATTATGAAAGTTGGCTGGGTAGCTAACCCTGTTAGTCCGTTCTTGCAAGAGGGGCCTAAGTTTTATGTTTTTATTTTTAAGTAGGATTTTCTCCGCTTAATGGATAACCATTTGCTACCAATGGAGAATTGCTTCTCATCTTAAATTGAGGTGATTGGATTTGCACCAATGGAAACCATAAATTTCATACACAATAGAATGGATAGATTCTTTTTTTTATACTGAATTGAACGGACTTCTTTTTCTATTCTATCCTATTCCCCGGTACTGATCATTGATACTAGAAAAGGTTTTCTTTCTTTTATCCCAGCTCATGATCTGAACGAGTCGCACATACACCCTAGTACATGTTCCTCGACGCTGAGGGCATCCCCGAAGCGCGGGGGATTTTGTGACATTTCTGATTGGCTGTCTTGTATTTCTAATAAGTTGTTTAATAGTTGGCATGTTGAATCATATCATATAAAAAATGGGCTGGTTTAGATCGATCCTAACCTGATGATTTTTAATTACTTCTATTTAATTTTCTAGTAAATTCAGCAAAAATATAAAATAGGAAATCGATAATTTGCGCGAAAAAAAATCCGGGCTTTTCACTCAACCACCGCTACAACATCAACAATTCCATAAGCTTGGGCTTCTGTTGCTGACATAAAAACATCTCTTTCCATGTCTTCCGAGACAACCCATAAGGGTTTGTCCGTTCTTTGTACATAAACCCTTGTGAGGGTTTCACGCAGTTTTAGCAGCTCTTCCGCTTCCAGGATAAACTCTCCCGTTTGTGCCTCATAAAAAGAACTAGCAGGTTGATGAATCATTACCCTGATGGTATAACAAAAGAGGGGTTCCTCTTTAGAGGGGTTCCTCTTTTTTGCATGATGAATAGA